TCTTTATTGGAAGAAAATAAGGTTTCCTTAAATTTTTACCTTCTAATTGTAACCCCCCAAAAAAATGTTGAAGTTAAAAAAAGTCTAATTAAATGATTTATACTTGCATTTTCTTTTTTTTATTCCAGTTAAAACCCCTTCGTACATTCTGTATGAAGAGTGCTATTAGAAACCTGTGTTTCTCTCTTTTTTCACAAAAATAGATAGAAGTTTCTCATATAATTCGGATATCAATTACCATATATAACATAAAACTTCTCCACCGATTCTTTCTAATCGAGCCTCTCGATCTGTCATTATCCCTCTAGAAGTAGAAAGAATTACAATTCCCATTCCTCCTAAAATTCTAGGAATTCGTTGATAATTAGAATAAATTCGCAGACCGGGTGTACTGATCCGTTTTAAAATTAAAACAGTTTTATATGATCCTTTCCTATTTCTTTTATACCGTAGAGTTAAAACTAAAAAATATTTGCAGCCTTCCCTATGTTTTCGCACGTTTTCAATAAAACCCTCTCGTAAAAGTATTTTAACAATGTTTTCGTTGGTGTTAGTAGATGGTATTTGAACCGTTCTTTTTCTATTCATGTCAGCATTTCGTATAGAGGTTATTATGTCAGCGATGGTGTCCTTACTCATGATAAATGAAAATGATTATTGTCCCTTATTTTTGATATAATCAACATGCTGCTTTTTCTATTTTTTATTCAATAAAATATCTAATATTGATATCTTTTTTTTTTTTTATGAAATATTAAATTATATATATATATATAATAATTACTACAACAAGGTATATGCGTGAGATATAATCTATTAATGAATCTATTTCATTCACAAATAATATATCTATGTCAGGGTGTCTGTCATCTTATAATACCTCGGGTGCTAAGGAAACTATTTTAGTGAAATTTAACTGTCTCAATTCCCTGGCGATTGCGCCAAAAATTCTAGTTCCTTTTGGATTTCCTTCTTGATCAATGACGACCGCAGCATTATCATTATAGTGTATTATCATACCATTGCTACGTTTGAGTTCTTTACAAGTACGTACAATTACAGCTCTGATCACTTCTGATCTTTCTAAAGGCGTATTTGGTACAGCTTCCTTTATTACAGCAACAACAATGTCACCAATATAAGCATATCGTCGATTACTAGCTCCTATGATTCGAATACACATCAATTCGCGGGCTCCGCTGTTATCGGCTACATTCAAATGGGTTTGAGGTTGAATCATATCATTTATTTTATCTGTTCTTTCAGTCCAAAGGTTGAAGTAAAAAAAATATTCTGTGTTACAAAAAATAAATCTACAATTGCCATTTTTTTTTGCATCCTAAAGACCTCTTTCCTTTGGTTCTTATTTTTATCCCGAAATAATGAATTGAGTTCGTATAGGCATTTTTGATGCTGCTATTGAAATAGCCCTTCTGGCTATATTTTCTGCGACTCCGCCCATTTCATAAAGTATTCTACCCGGTTTAACGACAGCTACCCAATATTCGGGAGATCCTTTTCCCGAACCCATACGTGTTTCGGTAGGTCTTACTGTAATCGGTTTGTCTGGAAATATGCGAACCCATATTTGTCCACCCCGGCGGACATTTCGTGACATTGCCCGTCGCCCTGCTTCTATTTGTCTAGATGTGATCCAAGCGGGCTCAAGTGCCTGAAGAGCATATCTTCCGAAGCAAATATGATTACCTCGATAGGATATTCCTTTCATTCTTCCTCTATGTTGTTTACGGAATCTCGTTCTTTGGGGGTTATAGTTGATGGTTGTTTTTCAATTCCATCGCTATTACAGAACCGTACATGAGATTTTCACCTCATACGGCTCCTCGCGAATGAAGCGATTCAAAAAAAAAAAAAAAGAAAGTAAATAGATTAGATTAAAATATAAAAAATATACATATGTTTAATTATGTTTAATAAAGAATATGATAGAATCACGGGATTTTTTGAGATTTCATAGAATCTATTGGTCTATTGGAAATTTGTATATCTTGTTTTGATATATAACTAAACATGACATGTATTCTTATAGACAATTTTTGCTATCCATATATAACTAGATAATGTTGTTTTGTTATATTAGAAGGTTCTAACGAATCTTTATTTTTCTTTTTATTATCATATCTAATTGGACCAAATTTCTAAAATTCAATAAAATAAAAATTTTCGCGGGCGAAAATTGACTCTTTCATTATCAATTTCAGATGAAATCTAAGGTTATAGGCCACGACTCCTCAAATAAAAAAAAACGGATTGGTTCTTGGTTCGTTTCGCCATCCCACCCAATGAATCATTAAGATTTGTTTTTAATAAAATCGTAGGTATTCACAGGTTCCGTCGTTCCCATCGCTTCTCGATTAATGGTTAGGTCTGAATTCTACAACGGAGCCTCTCTAATAAGATTTTAAATAAGATTCTCTTTTTTCTTGAATCAACCTTCTCAGTTTTTATTGACTCGTGGCTCTTGATTTGTTTGTTCTAG